CAGGAAGGGGGGGGGATCAAAAAAACTAGTAAAGAAAAATTATACAAAGTTATATATAAGTCGCTACCCCCCCCCCCTTGGTATTTCTTTAAATTTAATTGAATTTTGTTTAATTAGACGGAATTTCTTTAAAAACTTCTGCTTTCTTTAAAAGATTCTGAATAGTTCCTGTAGGTTGAGCACCCCTTTCAAGGAAGTATAGAATAGCAGGAACATTTAAATAAGTTTGATTCTTCATTGGATCATAAAACCCCACTTTTCTAAGATCTTTTCCTTCTCTTCGGGATCGAACATCAATTGCAACGATTCGATAGACGGCTCATTGGGATAGATGTAGATGAACAATACCCCCCCTAGAACCGTATAGGAAGTTTTCTCCTCGTACGGCTCGAGAAAAAATGATTTGATTCAAATAAACCTAGAAAATCAATTAGACTTTAATTTCATTCGTTTTTTGTCCTTCCTGAAAATTTAAAAGAAACCATTCGTACTCATAACTCAAGTTGAATAACTCTCAAATAGCTCAAAAGGAGATTCTTCTCTTTAGCCAATTTTATTTATTGAGTTGTCTTTACCCGCTTTTTTTGTCTCGTTTAAAATTAGATTTGGATGATCCAATTATTGAAACTATCGAGACAATTAAAATGGGTTTACTTGTTCTTGGATCCTTTAATCTTTATTTTAAATCATTGGGTTTAGACATTACTTCGGTGCTTCTTAATACTCTCAAAATGACAGCAACATACCCTTTCATTTGAATTGGAAATATTTGAAATTTGATTTCTTTCTACCAAAGAATCCGATGGACAGTTGATTCCCGCGTAATACACTTTGAATCAAAAAGTTTGATCAATTACAACAAGTTTCTAATTTCTAATTTAAAAACAAAACTTGTTGAAATTGGATTGGATCCTTTTGATTTCTATATTATTATTATATATAGTATATATAGAAGATACGTTTACGAAGTTGTTCCAATTGATTGATTGGCATTAACCCTAGATCCTTGCCCCCCAGAAATGAATTAATCCTTTCGACTTTTCGACTCGAGCTTCATCGTAGACTATTTACAACCCAACAAAAAAACAAAGGATTCGGGTGTAACAGAACAAACGATGTCGAAACAAGAGCATCTTCATTCCTCGATAAATCGAAAATAAGATGGTGGATCTAAAAATCCACAACGGATCGTGTCCTTCAAGTCGCACGTTGCTTTCTACCACATCGTTTCAAACGAAGTTTTACCATCACATTCCTCTAATTTGGAACCAGTATGGAATTGATTCAATTATGGAATCATGAATAGTCATTGGTTCAGTTGTACATAAACATCGTAATCTAGACTTTTTATTTTCTTATTTAAAAATATGAATATGATGTGATATCTGTATGTGGAACGATTTTTATGAAAAAGTCTTAGCAAGACAAGATCCTTAACATCCATAAATCTATTTTAACATACATAAAAAGTATCTATATAATACAAAATAATAGAAAGAAGATATAATTAGAACTATATTATATATATATAAACGAATAACTTATTGACTCTGCATCTTCAAGTGACTAAATAGGATAGATTATCCTATTTCCTACTTTTTCAATACCAAAGATTCAACTGACAAGAGATCATTAATATTAATATTAATATTAATATTAATAAAGTATTTATAAAAATAAATATCTATAATTGAAAAAGTTTCCTATTTAGAAATACTATCTTCTTTGAAGGAAATTCGCCGATAAGCAGCATGTTTAATCCGATAAGTCTTTCCTTGATTCATCACTGATTTAAAATAGATCAAAGATAAAGAAGAAATAATCCACTTTTTTTTTTCGCAAGTGGATCAAAAAATGATATAAGTAAAGATTTGAATCTTTATTCTTTTCATCTGATTACGAAAAGAAAAATAGAAAAATTCTTTGCATTGAAATAGAACGATACATACCATATAAGCTAAATATTTCCTCATTTTATATGTTTATATGTATTTTGTTTAACATAGGGATAGGGTTGAGTAATATTTCAATAATCAAATCTTGTCATAAAGTGAATAAAAGGAATAGGATAAATCATCCCTGCCTCAATCGTTCCATAGATTTCCAATTTTTCATTAGAGTCAACCACGAAATACCTAAAAAAATGAAATAGAAAAAAAACACATTGGCTCCATAACATAAAAAATATGTTATAAAACATATGTTATGGAACTTGATCATTTGTTAATGAGATTCAAACAGATATTTAAATTAATACTGATTTACTCCTGACCATTCCATTATCTATAGCAATAATAGGAATACTATAGCAATAGTATAAAAATCCTCTGGGACGGAAGGATTCGAACCTCCGAATAGCGGGACCAAAACCCGTTGCCTTACCACTTGGCCACGCCCCATTTCAATTTAGAATCTAAACTAAGAAACAATAAAATTGGTATTGGTTGTTTGTCAACTCCAGTCCAAATATCTATATATCTATAGAATAAACGGGTAGTAGGATGTTGATACATATAGATATAGAATTCAACTAAATTTATTGATCATTACATAGAATTCAATTAAGATATTGTATGAAAGTATGATTTCTTCTATTCTCCTTTAAGTTGAGAATTGGAGGATTTTGTGATTGGGTGGCTTCAAAAAGAAGAAGGATTTTTTGTCTACCGTAACTGACTTTCTTCCTTTTTCCTTATATCAAAAACCCAACCAAAATGTAATTATCTCCAAGAACACAAAAATGTCTGTTATGCTTAATATCATTAGTTTAATCTGTATTTGTATAAATTCTTCCCTTTCTTCGAGTACTTTTGTCTTCGGAAAATTGCCCGAAGCCTATGCCTTTTTGAATCCAATCGTAGATGTTATGCCAGTTATACCTCTGTTTTTTTTTCTTTTAGCTTTTGTTTGGCAAGCTGCTGTAAGTTTTCGATGAAATCCTTAATAATTAGAATTTAATTATTAATATATATAATAATATCCTAAAAAATGCATGATTTCTTCGAGAAAAAATTCTAATAATTGAAAAAATCAGATAAGTTTTAGAGTATGAACCCTCGATTCGCACACTGAGTTAGTGGGCGGCTTACCACCCATTTCTTCTCTTCATTTTTTGACCCCTTTTGCATTGCAGCAAAAGACCCTAACCCTATTAGGGTCTACCACAATATCTAATTTCGAGATGAAAGATATTTTTGTTAATGAAAAACAAATGCATTTGTTTTGTAACAATTAATTTCTATTTCTAGAAAAAAAACAGGTGTCAAAATAGGATATGTGGTAGAAAAATGGAAGATCTATTCTCTTTTTTTTCCCAAAAAATAATTTGGAGATTGTGTAATGCTTACTCTGAAACTCTTCGTTTATACCGTAGTGATATTTTTTGTTTCTCTCTTCATCTTTGGATTCCTATCTAATGATCCGGGACGTAATCCTGGACGTGAAGAATAAGATCCTAAGGGTTTTCTTTGATTCATTTTCAAATCTTCTTAGGATTTTATCTATCTTCTACACGTTTAACTAAGATTTTCAAAATTTGAAAAAATAAATCAAGTCATCAACGGAAACGGAAAGAGAGGGATTCGAACCCTCGGTACGAATAACTCATACAACGGATTAGCAATCCGACGCTTTAGTCCACTCAGCCATCTCTCCCAATTGAAAAAGCTAATTACTACATTACCCATAATGTCAGGAGTCTTTTTTTTTTCTCTCTCTTCTTTGCTCTATTATTCTATTATATATATGCTCTATTATTCTATTATATATATCTATAATATGTATATGTAGAGAGATCGACAAATCAGGAATTTCTTTTATCGAAAGGGAAGGGCTGGAAAATGTCAACAACCTAAATAAAGAAAAATAAGGACAACCTCTTTGTTTTGTGTTGATTTTGTTCGAAAAGCCCTTCTTATTCTGATGGCCTGGCCTGGTCAGTACCTAGCCGGGCCTTTTTTTGGTCCAACGAATTATAGATAATTAATGATTTATCTGATTTGAAAACAAAAAGGCTTTTGCTTTTCTATTTATATTATTTATATATTTAAATTATATTTATATTATAAATTTATAAATTATAATAATATTAATTATATATTTTTTATATAATATACAAAATAAAAAAGAATTTAATATAAATATAATTTAGAAATTAAAAAATTATTATTTTAATCAATTAAATATCTTATCTTCAAGCAACAACAAAAAGAAGAAAGACTATTTACATTCTTTATTGCTCTTATATCTTATTTTCATTTTCCCAACTAAAAACTCTCGATTCTTCCACAATGCATTTTTTTGTTCTGATTTTAGTGTTTTTGCGATCTATATCTATCAAAACTTGTTCACCAAAAGAGAAAACTTTTGTCATTTAAGTTAAATGAAAATTAAATGAAACTTCTTTTCCGAATCTCATTAAATTTCTATATCCCCACGAAAAACGCTTATTTTGATTATTCTTTAATAATCCTATCTTAATCATGCTCAATTCTCTTGTTCGACAAAAAGTCCATTTGTATATAATAATCATATTGTAGCGGGTATAGTTTAGTGGTAAAAGTGTGATTCGTTCTTTTAACCCTTTAACTATTAAGGGGTCTTTCGGTTTTATTCATATTCCGATTAAAAACTTTATTTCTTCAAATTAAAAGGATTTAATCCTTTACCTCTCAAATGATCAATTCGAGAAAAAAAACTACACATTCTCGTGATTTCTATCCCCGAGTCACTTATAAATTTCAAAGTTGAATTAGGAAATTGCGAAACAGAATTTGAATTGGATCAAGACTTCCAATTGAATAAGTATGAGTAAAGGATCCATGGGTGAAGATAGAAAGTCAATTTCTAATCGTAACTAAACCTTCCTTCGATTTTCTTTTCGATTTCTAAAGAAATAAATTGAAGCAAAATAGCTATTCAACGATGACTTTGGTTTACTAGAGACATCGCCATATTGTTTTAGCTCGTTGGAAACAAAACCCTTTTCCTTAGGATCCTCT